AGTGCTTCGGAATTGATCTTATCTTTTAAGAATTATAATTTTTCTTTGTTGAGGAATAACTTAAGCTTTCAATAAAATCTTTCTTGTAGCAATATCAATAGATATTTCAACCTAGCCTTTATCGATTACGAAAAACAATTAGGTATTACATTAGTTCATGAATCATGACAAGAATTCTATTTCTCTAAATAGAGGAAAGAATAAAAAAGATCTCTTTCTTTCTAGTGCAATTCTATTTTTTCGAGTTTCTTTTTTTCGTTCCTATTCTCCTTTCTCAGAAAAAGGGACTTTAAACTTAAACAAAGTAAAGGATTACTTCGTTCTTGATAGTTATTTACTTAATCGGTGGATAGGAGGATACTCTGGATCGGAATCGGGGGGAGTACTTCTTCATCATTTCTACCAACTTAAAGTTCCAATTAGAATTCCTTTTATGCACAGAAAAATCCTGTTGAATAACTTACATAATCTCTATTACGAATCCTTTGTGTACCTTGGTGTTCCTAACTATCCACCTCTTTTGCGAATCCGCCGTTAGGGTAATACATGTATGGTAATAGATAGTAAAAACCCCATATAGTTGATCTTTTGCACCCGCTTCAAGCCATGATCACTAATTAACCAATCTTGGGGTAAACAGTTTCTAATGGTTATGTTTACTTTCACTTCACTCTTGTACATAGAAAATGAGATTCAATCTTTTTACTGCAAATTTAGAAGCTGTTTCTTTCACTCATATAACTATCTGGTTTAGTTCATCAACCCGAATGATGAATCAAAAAGAAAAATATATATTCAACTCATCAAAGGCCCTTCCTAGAAAGAAAAGAAGTAGGGTCAATTTTATGTCTCAACGAATCACACGTAGAGATATTGATAACACACATAGAGTTAATGGGATTTCATAACTAATTGATTGAGCAGCAGCTCGTAAACCGCCTAAAAAGGAATATTTATTATTTGATCCATATCCTGACATAAGAAGTCCAATGGGAGCAATACTTGAAATCGCAATCCATAAAAAAACACCGATACTGAGATCAGCTAGAACAAGATGATAGCCAAAAGGAATTACTAAATAACTTAGTAGAATCGATACGACTGCGATGGATGGTCCGATACTGAATAAACGAATATCTCCTCGAGATGGCAGAAGATTCTCTTTGAAAAGTAATTTTGTACCATCTGCTAGAGCTTGAAGAATTCCCAAAGGACCGGCGTATTCAGGTCCAATACGTTGTTGTATCCCTGCAGATATTTCTCTTTCTAACCAAACAATTACTAGTACACCTATTGTGATTCCTAATACAAGACTGAAAATAGGAACAAGCATCCATATGATCCCATCGACTTCTTTTAAAGATTCCAATCTCGAAAAAGAATTGATAGCTTGTACTTCTGTTGTATCAATTATCATTTTAACGATCAACTTCTCCCATAATGATATCTATGCTACCTAATATCGTCATAATATCAGCCAATTTCATTCTTTTAACTAGCTGAGGAAGAATTTGCAAATTGATAAAACCCGGTGGTCGGATTTTCCATCTCCAAGGAAAAACACTCTTATCTCCTATCAGAAAAATTCCCAATTCTCCTTTTGGGGCTTCAACTCTCACATAAAGTTCTTGCTTCGACAATTCAAAAGTCGGAGAAGGTTTTTTACTAATAAATCGATAGTCAAAATCATTCCATTTCGGATCTCTTAGTCTATCAAAGCGTCGGATTTCTAAATTCTCATAGGGCCCCCCCGGAATTCCTTCTAGAGCCTGTTGAATAATTTTTATGGATTCTGCCATTTCATTGATTCGTACTAAATAACGAGCTAATGAGTCCCCCTCTTTTTGCCATTGGACTTCCCAATCGAATTCGTCGTAACACTCATACTGATCAACTTTACGAAGATCCCATTGTATTCCGGAAGCTCGTAGCATTGGTCCCGATAAACCCCAATTTATTGCCTCCTTGCCGCCAATAATGCCTACTCCTTCAACTCGTTTTAAAAAAATAGGATTGCGTGTAATAAGATTTTGATATTCAGCAACCTCTGTTAAAAAATAATCGCAAAAATCCAAACATTTATCTATCCATCCATGAGGTAAATCAGCAGCTACCCCTCCGATACGAAAAAAATTATGCATCATTCGCATACCGGTGGCAGCTTCGAATAGGTCATATATCAATTCTCTTTCTCGAAAAATATAGAAGAAAGGGGTCTGTGCCCCAATATCTGCCATAAAAGGGCCAAGCCATAACAAATGCGAAGCTATACGACTCAACTCCAGCATAATGACTCTGATATAGCTGGCCCTTTTAGGTACTTGAATATTGCCTAACTGCTCTGGTGCATTTACAGTTATTGCTTCTGTGAACATAGTAGCTAAATAATCCCAACGTGTTACATAAGGCAAATATTGTATAATTGTTCGGTTTTCCGCAATTTTTTCCATACCTCTATGTAAATAACCCAATACTGGTTCACAGTCAATAACATCTTCTCCATCTAGAGTAACAATCAGTCGAAGAACACCATGCATGGATGGGTGGTGAGGACCCATATTGACTATCATGAGGTCTTTTCTTGTAACTGGCGTAGTCATAGGTTTTTTCCCGATTCATTCTTCCATGAATTGCTGAAAGCGAAAAGAAGTTCATTACAATTGAAGCGAATAATTCAAACCAACTCTTCAAATTAACCAGCTTTTGTTTCTCGAATATTCAACTGACCAATTAATTCTTTATAACGTATTCTGTTTTTGTTTGACAAATAAGCCAGCAGCCGTTGACGTTTTCCCAGAATTTTTAGCAGGCCTCTCTGAGACAAATAGTCCTTTTTGTGCAATTTCAAATGTAAAGTAAGTTTCCGTATCTTATTGGTGAAATTAACTACTTGAAATTCAGCGGACCCTCTGTTTTCTTTGTTTTCCTCTTGCAAAATAATTGAAACGAATGCATCTTTTAGCATAAAAGAATTTCCCCCTCCCCCTTTTACAGAACAGATATGAATTTTATTGATCAGTAATAATAATACCAGCTATTTTAATGTAGTATACACAAGAATCCATAATTTCTTTATGGATTCCTTATTTTATCAATTAATTAAATATAGGAATCAATCCAATTTTGAATTTGATTCGGATAGGGATACAAAAAGAGGGTTTTTACACTCACAAAAGTCAATAACCGAAACCTAAAATTACGAAGATTTCCTTGATGCATTTGTAGATCTAATTCATACGTCATTGACTTAGTATCGTAGCATTTTATATGAAACTGGGATGTAAGACAAGGCATATGTTACTCTGTTTTGTTTATTTTCATAATACCCTATATATAGAATTATAGGGTATTGTTCGAGTAAGTCTTGAATGAGCCCTTTGAAAACTTGATACAAGGGAATATAAAGAAAGAATGTACCATCAACGAATTTTGAATCGTGGATACATATATATCCTTAACATGCTGAAACGACTCCCATTATTGGTATCAAACCAATAACGATTCATACAAGCTAAATCTTCGAATCGATAATTAGGCCAAAGAAAGAACTTGAATTTCATTAAGAATTTCATTAATTTTTTTTGATTTCTACCAAGATGTTTACTTTTATTCAAAAATAGACCCCAGTTTCTTATCTTAGGCTCGTTGCAAAGTATTGGATTTTTATTCACACCATTCCTATTCTTTAAATTGAAAGAAAGTAGAATTCTCAACTCTCTACGACGTCTAGATGATAAAATAGTTTCGGGAACAAGAAAATCATAATGATTTTTCTTTCTATTTCCTGTTCTTCTTTGATGGCTAAGATATCTTTGGTTTCGGTATTTTTGATTAATTTCTTGTTTACTTTGATCAACCAATGAAATGCGTATGGTCTGATACATAATAATTTGGCTAGAAGTTCCTAGATACATACGATTCGATTCGAGAATCACTACCTCAAGTTGCCCCAGTTCATCCATCTCTATTGTAGTTTCATAGCTAATGAGATGTTGATTTATACCCAATAGGTCATGTCTCAGATAGGTTATCACCCAGTTGGTCACTTTTTTGTGATTTAGATTCCACTCTAGCTGGGCTGAAAGTGGTTGCGCTAGTCCTTCTGTTGTTTCCTTCATAAATTCATCGTGCCATTTCAATTGAAAAAGCCAATACTGAACAAAATCGGGAGTTCTTATTCTTTCTCTAAACGCTTCGCCACCTATTTTCATGTACACGTCCTCAGAAGGTGTTTCTATAATTTCTGTTCCAGTCCTTGATCCAAGAAGTCTTTTTTCAATGGGTAAAAAATCCCAATTTTTTTGAGTTTGACTCTTTTTATTAGTTTGACTAAAACTAACATGGAAAGACAAATTTCCAATAAAAAGTGGACTTGGTATAATCCATGGTTTCACTTTATATGCAGTATAAAGTAGCACATGCTCTGGGAAGAACCAAGGTTCACAGTCCCAATTTGTTACGGGGTTACTTAGTCTTTCTTTATCTATTTTTATCCAATCAAAAAAGGTTTCTTTGGAATTGGGTGGATTGGTCTCTGGATCTTGACGAATTTGAATATAATGAAAAGCTTTATTATCATTATCAATATCAAATTGGCTTAGAGCAAAATTTTGCATTTTCCAATCAAAATATTTTCGATCTGGCTTTTTGTCCCTATCAATAATATTAGCCCTTCTTAGAAAATTATTGAGATCAATATCCTCATTAAAATTAAATAATTTGTGTATAGTGTAATTATAAGAAATCTTTTTCTTCTTATTTACTTGTAATGGTGATCCATAAATAGATGAGTCTTTCTTAGTTTCATAATTAATAGATTTATATGATAAAAGACCATATCTATAGTATTTTTGAAAATTCTCTTGTTGATTTGGTACTGAATCTACTTTACACAAATTTGGATTTGTGTAATGAAATAATAGGTCTTTTTCCTTTTCATCTGAACTCCATTTTTTTAAATCTTTATTTTCAGCCGTACAACGTTGATTGACTCTATTTCGCCATTTTTGTGGTATTAATCTAGACCATCTAATCGGAGATAAGTTGTGTTGAGGATGACCTCTTAACCAGTTTTTCCATTGATCATAACTTCGAGGTTTCTTATGGCTTAATTCGGAATGAAATATTCCTTGTATTCCAAAAGAATCCTTTATTGCAGTCTTAAGAAAAAAAGATGTTCCATGATATTGAAGAGCAGATCTTAACTTAGACAAGTTAATAACTTGGGGTTGTGATAATTTAAAAAATACATATCTTTGCGACAAGAAAGATAAGTCATAAAAGATATGTGAATTCTTCTTAGTAGTTCTAATAGTATAATTAGAACGTGCCTTTTTGATAGTCGAAACCGAAAAAAAGTTCATTGTTTTTTGATTTCTTTTATTATTAGAAATGTATTTCTCAATAATTTTTTCTGGTAAAAGTTGTGTATTGATTCTGGCAATATTAATAATACGTAGAAAGATATTTATGTATATTTTTTCAATAAAAATTTTGATAGAATAATGTAATTTTAAATAATGTAATTTGCTGATTAATCGAGCATTTCTTCGTTTTAACATTTGCCAAATCCTTTTTAGTGGTTGTGATTCTACATTAGAATTTGTACTACTATTTATTCCAGAAGTTTCTTTTTTTTTATCTTTTGTAAGTCTTTGTATTTTATTTCTGGTTGTGCTTGTTCTATCAGTTAGATTCTTGATTTCTTGTTCAGTTAGATTCTTTTCTTGTTCAGTTAGATTCTTTTCTTGTTCAGTTAGATTCTTTTCTTGTTCAGTTAGATTCTTTTCTTGTTCAGTTAGATTCTTTTCTTGTTCAGTTAGATTCTTTTCTTGTTCAGTTAGATTCTTTTCTTGTTCAGTTAGATTCTTTTCTTTTTCAGTTAGATTCTTTATTTTTTGTTCTGTCTGTAAAGAATTTGCCCGATCTATAGATCGAATTTGAGTAAATGATTCTTCAATTATCTGATTGTTGATTATAGAATCTTTTTGAGTTTCATTTGATTCATATATTTTTTTCGATCTAAGTAATGCAACTGGATTTCTCTTTGAGAATTCTTCTATTACTTTTTTGAAAACTCCAATATCTTTAAAAGCCTTCTTTTTCATTTTTTTTTCTAGTTTCTTACAAAGGGGTTTAAAAAAGGAAGTCATCAAAGAAGATCTTTCTCGGGGAGAACCGAAAGGATGTTCAGTTTCCATTCCAAAAACGTTTAAAAAACCAAAATCATCTTCCACTTCCCTTTTTACACTTCGCTTTTTTTTCTTTTTGATTCGATTTTCCCGAAGGGCTTTTCGCTTAGATCTGCGCCAAGGTTTCAAGCGGAAAGGATATAGGATTTTTATGTCAAAACCTTCTGCCATCAAATGGATAAAAGTCTCTGTATCGTTTAGTCCAACACCAAGATGGGTGCATGGAAAGTGTTTTTCTCTCTTCAATTCCTGAAAATCCTCCTTCCACTCAGGAGCTTGCAAAAATAAGAAACGGCCAATATTTTTAGCTATTATGAGTAAAGGGAGACTAATATTTTTTCTAAGAAGCGATTGCATTAGTAATAAGGAACTTCGTATTCCCGGTCCATATGGCACGTTTTCCCATATCTCCTCCAGTAGTATCCGCATTTGTTTTTCCTCTTTTTTTTTCTGGTGTTTGCTCTTCGCTTTTTCCTCTTTTGTTTTTGTCTGCTTTTTTGTAGAATTTAAAATTTTGGATTTTGTTCTTTTACCCATCCAATTTCTAGAAATAAATTTTATTGGATGAGCCAAAAAATAACCGAGTAAACTTTTGATTCTGCCCCAAAAAAGCGGGGACTGCGGCCTTGGGTGAAGCAGTTTCAAAATAACAACTTTCCGCCTTTGAGCGCGTACAGAACTCATGATTAGTTCTCGATCAAAATCCGGCTCATTCAAGATATCTAGATAAATCTCGTAGTCTTGGCGCGCATTGGGATCAAGCAAAACTTTCGGCTCTTTAGATAGCACTATTTCTTTCATTCCTCTTGATAAAATATGGGGTTCTATCGGCACCCTCCCATATACGTAGTCGAGAAATTCTCCTTCCATTTGGCTAATTAATTTGTATAACCATCGAGGGACTTTTTTAGAAATTTCTTTGATTCCAATAGATTTTTTTTTTCTTTTTTTATCATGTTCTTTTTCTGAAAATAAAGAAAAGTCCTTCAAATTGAGACTCAATGCTGTTTTTCTAGCAAATTTTCTGATGAAACTTAAAAAAATATTAATTTCTGGTGAAAATGGTTTTGTATCTATTTTCTGTTCAAATTCTTTCTGTTTAAAGTCTTGGTAATCAGTACCAGAAAGAAAGATACCATGAATCTTATTTATTTTAACTGTCTTTCTAAAATTTGTTTTATTTCGGATTGAAGGTGAAAACCACTGTTGGGGTGTTCCACGATATGGTCCGTTCAAAAAAGGATCATACTCTTGAGACAAGTATAATTTTTGATTAGGCCGGTCTTTTTTTTGCTTAACCAATCTAGTTCTTTTTTCAAGTATATCCCGAGAAAGAAATCCCATGTCTAGAGCCTTAATTCTATTAAGTAATTCGTTTTTTATCTTGTTCTTTTTTTTGTTCTTTGTATAAACCCAATGATTATACAGTTCATCATAGGATGGTTTTTCGAGCGTGAGTTCGTCTATTTTTCTTTGTACCATTTCCAAAAAAGTTGACAAACTGGGTGGATGTGTAAAAGAGATTCTTTGTTTTCCATCACTTCGACATGTATCAAAAAAATATTGTGACGTTTCACTTTTTACAGCCCCTTTAAAATCCTTGTCTGTGTTTTTTATGTATCGTAATGGGCGAGTCCAATCTTGATAATCAAAAAGAAGGATCACGGGAAGTTTTTCAACAAAATCAAACCAGAAGAGTTCCTCTTTATGTTTAGTCCCCTTCGTTTCGGAAGCCCTTTCTATTTTGACATCTCCCTCTTTCTTTCTTAGCCTTACCTCCCCTTCTTCCATTGTTAAGTGTTTTTCCGGTTTGGTAGAAAAAAGGGGTGAAGGCGTTCTTTGTAAATAGAAAACACAGATAATAAATAAGATAATACTAAAGGTTCGAGCCATAGAATTTTCCAATATTGACATACGGTACGTAAATTCTGACATAAGGTACTTAAATTGTGACGGAAGGTACTTATTAAATCGAACGTAGTTATGCAATTTCGATCTAATAAAACGATTGTGCCGTATCCAGATAAATAACCCTTTCATTAATAAAACGTGACCAATTAACCAACCCAAAAAACTACTTGTTACAAATAACATCTTGTTGTTGCATCGAAACATATAAACGTTAACCAATCTGAATAGCACAGCACTTGGTAAAAAGTAAGGGTTGAGTGATTGAAAAATGACATGATTCAGGAATAGCCATTGAGTGCTGAGATTACTACGCATTGAATTTCTGGTAGTAGATCGATAACCAAAACCAAAAAACTTTTTTTTTGGTTTTTTGGTATTATTCCAGCGGAAGAAGTGAAACCAAAGATACAGGAGAGCTAGGACAGTTATTGTATGAGGTCTACCCAATGCTAGATGCAGAGGTGCATAATAGATCGATATGAACATCATGAGCTGTCCTATAAGAAAACCCGTTGTTGCTGCTATCTTCGTTTCTCTTGCTTCTTCTATAACATGAGCTCGGAGAAGGAAGAGATAAGAGGACCCTATGGAGAATGTGGTCAGAAATCCATAATAGAGTCCGACCACAACGGCCGAATTGATTATTCTCATGCATAAGGATATGAGATTAGTTAGTTGAAAAAATTGTAAAGTCATGAGATTATATTCCTCCCTTTTTGATTTTTTTTTTTTTGCAATAATTTTTGAAATCGTAGGTGAAATGAATATGAGATTCAATCATTATATGAGATATGATTGTGGTTTCAAGAATCATTTCTAAGAAAATAAGTAAGTCCAATACCGCGAAAATAAGGAAGTCAAATACGGTGAAGATAAAGCAGTCAAATGCCGCGAAAATAAGGAAGTCAAATACCGCGAAAATAAGGAAGCCAAACGCCGTGAATATAAGGAAGTCAAATACCGCGAAAATAAGGAAGTCAAATACGGTGAAGATAAGGAAGTCAAATACCGTGAATATAAGGAAGTCAAATACTGCGAAAATAAGGAAGTCAAATACCACGAAAATAAGTTCGAAGTCATTATATGATATATGATTGTGGTTTCAAGAATTATTTCTAAGAAAATAAATAAGCCAAATACCGTGAAAATAAATAAGTGATATATGATTGTGGTTTCAAGAATCATTTCTAAGAAAATAAATAAGTCAAATACCGCGAAAATAAGGAAATCATTATATGATATATGATTATGATTTCAAGAATCATTTCTAAGAAAATAAGGAAGTCAAATACCGCGAAAAAAGGGAGCAACAATACCTTCTTTATATTAATAAAATAGATTACTTTATACTTTATATTAATAGATTACTCTATAATAATCTATTTTTATATCGGATTTACCGGAAAATATTGATAATATACTTAGTAATAATCGAAGGTGTTGCTCGTGCAATTACATATCTTGTAAACGTATCTCCAATATAATAAATCATATGTAGATTCTGTAGGATGCAAGATACCGGTGCTTCCCTATCAGCCCGGATATCTTTTTCTACTGACTTACAAAACTGAATTACAACATGGATGACTATTGGTCGAACGACAACCCTGTACACTTTGTTTTTGAATTCTTCCTTGTCGTAGGTTTCAGCAAAGATTTGAAACCTCTTTCTCAGTTGTTCTTGGTACTCTTCAACGCGACGCTTTTCCTCTTCGATGTCTTGCTTGATTTTATAGATGTGTCGAAGGATCTTTTGATCGGTTTCTAGTTTGGGAACGACTTCTTCACCATAACTCAGTTTAGGAGGCTGAGATACCCACACCAGCCTTTTGAGTCCAATAAGGGCTACTGTCACTGTAATGGTGAAAGTCACCCCTACACCAAAAGAAACCAGATAA